AACATCAATTGCAACGATTCGATAGACGGCTCATTGGGATAGATATAGATGAACAATACCCCCCCTGGAACCGTATAGGAAGTTTTCTCCTCGTACGGCTCGAGAAAAAATGACTTAATTCGAAGTTTTGTCTATGTATCCAATTCTAATAAATTAAATAACAAACGGGCTTATAAAATCAATTAGACTACGATTCCAGTCTTTTTTCTTCCTGAAAAATGAAAAAGAAACCGCTCGTACTCATAACTCAAGTCGGATAACTCTCAAATAGCTCAAAGAAAAATCTTTAGTGAATTTCATTTATTGAGTAGTCTTTACTCCCTTTCGTTTATACCGGTTAAACGATTTCAAATTCTATTTGGATTCTTTAGTCGAATCCAGTTATTGAGACTATCGAAAGAATTAACAACTACAAAGGGTGTTTCCTTGTTTTTAAACCCTTTATTCCTGTTTTGAATCATTGGGTTTAGACATTACTTCGGTGTTTCTTAATCTTTTCAAAGTGGCAGCAACATACCCTTTATTTCTATTTATTTTATTTCTTTCTATCAAAGAATCCTATGGACGGTTGATTCTAGTATGATACACGTTGAATCGCAAAATTTGGATCAATTTCAACAAGTTTTGCTTTTGAATTGGAAACTTGCTCGAATTGGATCCTTTCGATTGTCCATATATTTACGAAGTTGTTCCAGTTGATTGGCATTAACCCTAGATCCCTGCCCCTGAGAAATGAATTAATACTTTCGGTTCGAGCTCCATCATGAACTATTTACAACCCGACAAAAAACGAAGGGTTCCAGTGTAACAGAACAAACAATGTCGAGCCAAGAGCACCTCATTTCTAGACAAATCGAAAATGGTGGATGTAAAAATCCACAACGGGTTGTGTCCTTCAAGTCGCACGTTGCTTTCTACCACATCGTTTCAAACGAAGTTTTACCATAACATTCCTCTAATTTGGAACCGGTATGGAATTGATTCAATTACGGAATCATGAATAGTCATCGGTTCAGCTGTCCATAGACATCGCAATCTACACTTTTTCTTCTATATATGAATATATAATACATGAAACAATATTTTTCTGAAAAAATCCTAGCAAGACAACATTTTTAACATATTTAACAGACTATATAGAATATATATAAACTAATAGAATATATATAAAATAGATAATAGAAAGAAAAAAGAAATCTATATCTATAATATATAGATATATATGGAAATAATATATAAACGAATAAGTTTTGGAATCTGCATCTTCAAGTGACTTAATAAGATAAATTAAACGATTTCCTACTTTTTCAAAGATTCCACGTATAGGGAATCATTAAAAATATTTCTATATTTCTAAATGAAATTAACTATAATTAAAATTAAATTAAACATCATTTTTGAATTTATTTTAGTTTGATTGGGTTGGGTTTGAAGAAAATTGGACAATAAGCACCGCCTTTGATCTTTATAGGCGGATCGGTCTTTCTTTTTGAAGTGACTCATCACTAATTTCAAATAAAGATTTGAAATAGATCAAAGAAACGAAGAAAGAAATAAGATAAGAAGAAAAAAATCCTTTTTTTTCATGAGATGTATAAAAAAATAATGTAAGTTAATATTTGCATTTTGATTCTTTTAATCAGATTACGAAAATCAAAATCGAACAAAAAATAGGTAAGATTTCTCCTATCTATTAGATAGACGGAACTGTTGTCACTATTTGTTGTTTGTTATAGATGTTTTATATCTACTATACTCTAGAATATGGGACTTGATCATTTGTTAATGAAATTCGAACAGACACAGATGTTTAAAGTAATATAGATTAACTGCTATCCACCCCCCCCACTTCCTTTTTAGATTATGTTATATTATGATAGGATTTATATGGGAATAATGGAGAAATGGATCCGTGCTGGGACGGAAGGATTCGAACCTCCGAATGGCGGGACCAAAACCCGTTGCCTTACCACTTGGCCACGCCCCATTTCAATTGCTAATTGACACTAAGAAACAATAATATTGTTATTGGTTGTTTGTCAACTCCAGCCCAAATAAATATCTAGAAAGATTCCATATCTATAGAATATAGATCTTCTAGATCTATAGAATAATAGAATAGACCGGTATTCGAATTTTGATACATATAGATACAGAATTCAACTGAATTTATTGATCATTACATAGAATTCAATTAAGATATTGTATGAAAGTATCGTTTCTTCTATTCTCCTTTGAGAATTGGAGGATTTTTGGTTGTATGTATTCAAAGAAAAAGAAGGATTTTTTGTCTACCTTATTTACATTTACTTTCTTTCTTTTTCCTTATATCAAAAATGCAACCAAAATGCAATTATCTCCAAGAACAAAATGTCTGTTATGCTTAATATCCTTAGTTTGATCTGTATTAATTCGCCCCTTTATTCGAGTAGTTTTTTCTTCGGCAAATTGCCCGAAGCCTATGCTTTTTTGAATCCAATCGTAGATGTTATGCCAGTCATACCTCTGCTTTTTTTTCTCTTAGCTTTTGTTTGGCAGGCTGCTGTAAGTTTTCGATAAGATCCTGAATAATAATATCCTAGAAAATACATGATTTCCTCGAGAAAAAATTATAACAATTGACAAAAACAAAATCAGATAAGTTTTAGAGTATGAACCCTCGATTCATACATTGAAATTCGTGAATAGTCGGCATAAATCAGGCTTACCCCCATTTCCTCGTTTTTGAGCCTTTTCCAGTCATCCAGTCAAAGACCCTAACCCTATTAGGGTCTACCACAATATCTAAATTTGGATATAAGCGCAAATTTCATTTTTGTTAATGAAAAACAAATGAATTTGTGACAATACATTTCTTGAAAAAACCTCATTTCTTGGTATCAAAATAGGATATGTGGTAAAAAAATGGAAGATCTATTCTCTTTTTTTCTAAAAAATCATCTTGGAGATTGTGTAATGCTTACTCTGAAACTCTTCGTTTATACCGTAGTGATATTTTTTGTTTCTCTCTTTATCTTTGGATTCCTATCTAATGATCCGGGGCGTAATCCTGGACGTGAAGAATAAAATACAAAAGGTTTCTTGATTCATTTTCAAATTTTCTTAGTATTTTCTCTATTCACACGTTTCACTAAGATTTTCAAAAATTGAAAAAAAAAAAGAACTAAAAATAATAAAATAGAATATTACTATATAAATAAAATATAAATAAATAAAGTAACCAACGGAAACGGAAAGAGAGGGATTCGAACCCTCGGTACGAATAACTCGTACAACGGATTAGCAATCCGACGCTTTAGTCCACTCAGCCATCTCTCCCAAATGAAAAAGAGAATTACTACATTACACATAATCTAAAGAGTTTTTCTTTCTCTCGTTTCTTTCTCTATTCTATTATTTCTATATAGAGATCCACAAATCAGGAATTTCCTTTATCTAAAAGATGGACTCGAACGCGCCAACACTCGAACAAAAAAAAGAAGCAAGACCTCTTTGTGTTGATTTTGTTCGAAAGGCCCTTCTTATTCTCACGACCCGGCATGGTTAGTACCTAGCCGGGCTCTTTTTTTTTTGTTCCAACAAATTATAATTATAGAGAAATAATGATTTATTTTTTTTTGAAAACAAAAAAGACTTTTTATTATTATATTCAATTCAATATAAAATATTCAAGCAACAACAAAAAGAAAAAATACTATTTCAATTATTTTCTTGTTAGATTTTACCCGAACTAAAAAAAACTATCGATTCTTCTACAATACTTTTTTGTGTTATGATTTTAATGTTTTTTTTGATCCGTATCTAACTTCTTCAGCGAAAACTTTAGTTATTTAATAATTTCAATTAAATAATTTTTTGGAGCCTCTTTTCCGAATCTCATTAAATTTGGATCTACTCGTGAAAAAGTTCAGCACGCTCCTTTTGACGATTCTTTGATAATCCTATCTTGATCATACTCAATTAACATGCTCGACAAAAGGTCCATTTGTATACAATAATCATATTGTAGCGGGTATAGTTTAGTGGTAAAAGTGCGACTCGTTCTATTAACCCTTATAGAGTTAAAGGGTCTTTCGGTTTTATTCATATTCCGATCAAAAACTTTATTTCTTAAGAGGATTCAATCCTTTACCTCTCAATGAGAAATTCGAGAAAAAATACGAATTCTCGTGATTTGTATCCATGAGTCACTTAATAAATTGAAAAATTGGATTATGAAATTGCGAAACATAATTTTTGAATTGGACCAAGACTTCCAATTGAATAAGTATGAGTAAAGGATCCATGGCTAAAGATAAAAAGAAACTTCTAATCGTAACTAAATCCTCCATTTTTTTCTAAAAAAATAAATTGGAGCAAAATAGCTATTCAGCGATGACTTTGGTTTACTAGAGACATCGGCGTATTGTTTTAGCTCGGTGGAAACAAAATCTTTTTCCTTAGGATCCTATGAAATAGAAATAGAGAACGAAGTAACTAGAAAGGTTGTCAGAATCACCTTCTCCTAGAAGGATCATCTAGAAAGCGATTCGTTTTGTCTGTATTCAAATAAAAAGCTGACGTAGGTGTTATGGGGATAATTTTGTTCGTTTTGTTCACCTCTTAGATCTAAGAATTTACTCACTTTCCATAAAGGAGCCGAATGAAACCAAAGTTTCATGTTCGGTTTTGAATTAGAGACGTTCAAAGAACTGAATCGACGTCGACTATAACCCCTAGCCTTCCAAGCTAACGATGCGGGTTCGATTCCCGCTACCCGCTTTTTCTTTTTTTTTTTCGAAATATTCTATTAGAATTCTATTCTAGAATATAGATAATACATTATGACTTGATATTTGATTATGATTAGTGAATCGTTGAATATACAATTCCAAAAATTCTCTCACATATAATCCGATTTTTATGTTTTCAACTCAAGAAAAATACGAAAAAACCGGAATGAACGGCGTCCATTGTCTAATGGATAGGACAGAGGTCTTCTAAACCTTTGGTATAGGTTC